TGATGCAAATGGCTAAAATATCTTCTGCTTTATATGATTATCAAGCAAATAAAAAGTTATTCTATGTCTCGATCCTTACATCTCCTACTACTGGTGGGGTGACGGCTAGTTTTGGTATGTTGGGAGATATCATTATTGCCGAACCCAATGCTTACATTGCATTTGCGGGTAAAAGAGTAATTGAGCAAACATTGAATAAAACAATACCTGAAGGCTCACAAGCGGCTGAATATTTATTCCATAAGGGCTTATTTGATTTAATCGTACCGCGTAATCTTTTAAAGGGCGTTCTTAGTGAGTTATTTCAGCTCCATGCTTTCTTTCCTTTGACTCCAAATTAAATTAAGTAGAGCTTTATCAATTTTTTTTATTAATAATAATAAAATAATAATATAATAAAATAATAATTAATTATTTATTATCTTTTTCTATTCTACTATATTCTAATTAGAATATAAATATTCTAATTAGAATATAAATAGAATAGAATCAAAATATAATAAAAATTAGAATCTACTTCTATTTGAATTATACTATTCTAAAATGAATATTCAAAATAAAAATATTAAAAAATTTTAATATTTTTTTAATTAATATTATTTATATTAATAAATTAAATAAATTAATTTGTATTAATTTGAATTAGAATATTAATTTGAATTAATATTCTTTTGATTCCATTTTTTTTTTCTACTTAATTAGATTCTTATTTAGATATACTTAGTATAATTCTATATAGATTTCTATATGAAAATCTACTTGGTATTGGTATAAGTATATATGAATTCTAATGATTATAAAATCTCTTTAATAAAATCTCTTTATACTTTATAACAATATAAAAATATAAAAATAACAGGTAAAAATCTTAATAGAACAATAACAAAAAAAAACTAAAAAAATAACAGGTACAAATATTAAATCGAGGTACCCATTCTATGACAACTCTCAGCAACTTACCCTCTATTTTTGTGCCTTTAGTAGGCCTAGTATTTCCGGCAATTGCAATGGCTTCTTTATTTCTCCATGTTCAAAAAAACAAGATTTTTTAGATACGGGCAGCAGTAGGGACAAATCTCATCTATTTTTTTTAGATCTAGAAGCAATTCGATGAATTACTCCTAAAGGTTTACATAAAAATAGTGCTAGTTGATGAGAGTTACTTCGCAAACAAGGAAAAGTTAAATCAAATTCATTTGGTTGGGTTATTTTCCCAATTCCAAAAAAATACAACTGGATCTAATATGGGTTGGCGATCAGAACGTATATGGATAGAACTTATAACGGGGTCTCGAAAAACAAGTAATTTCTGCTGGGCCGTTATCCTTTTTTTAGGTTCATTAGGGTTCTTATTGGTTGGAACTTCGAGTTATCTTGGTAGGAATTTGCTATCTTTATTTCCGTCTCAGCAAATTCTTTTTTTTCCACAAGGGATCGTGATGTCTTTCTATGGAATCGCTGGTCTCTTTATTAGCTCCTATTTGTGGTGTACAATTTCGTGGAATGTAGGTAGTGGTTATGATCGATTCGATAGAAAAGAGGGAATAGTGTGTATTTTTCGTTGGGGATTTCCTGGAAAAAATCGTCGTATCTTTCTCCGATTCCTTATGAAAGACATTCAGTCCATCAGAATAGAAGTTAAAGAGGGTATTTATACTCGTCGTGTCCTTTATATGGAAATCAGAGGACAGGGAGTCATTCCCTTGACTCGTACTGATGAGAATTTGACTCCACGAGAAATTGAACAAAAAGCGGCGGAATTGGCCTATTTCTTGCGTGTACCAATTGAAGTATTTTGAAAAAAAAAAATGAACTGAAAAATGAATGCTTTCTTAAAAAAAACGGAAAAACGGAAAAAATTCTTGAATCTTTTTTGGAAATATTTGATATTTTTTTCATTTTGATAGTAAAGGGTGTTTTTTCGTTTCGAAATCCAACTAATATTCATTACTTGAAGTGCTCTTTCATGCATTCATCGAAAGGGGCAATTGCTTGGAATTTTAGCAATTGATATCTTTGGAAACAATATTTTTTTCTTCATTCGAATTGGAAGCAGACTCTTTCTCTTTCTTATTCTATTTGTGTATTCTTTCTAAATTCAAGAACTAACTCCCGAATTGCAAATAAAAAAAAGTGAGAATAGATTGATAGGCTCTATGACTTGTAATAGAACTTATGCTTGATAGAAATATTCTTATCATATAGAGTTGACGAATGAGGTGAAGCTGACTTCATTAAAGACGAAAAATGGCAAAAAAGAAAGCATTAATTCCCCTTCTATATCTTACATCTATAGTCTTTTTGCCCTGGTGGATCTCTTTCTCATTTAAGAAAAATATGGAATCTTGGGTTACTAATTGGTCAAATACTAGGCAATCCGAAATTTTCTTGAATGATATTCAAGAAAAGAGTATTCTAAAAAAATTCATAGAATTAGAGGAACTCTTCCTCTTGGATGAAATGATAAAGGAATACCCGGAAACACGTCTACAAAACCTTCGTATCGGAATCTACAAAGAAACGATCCAATTGATCAAGACACACAACGAAGATCATATCCATACGATTTTGCACTTCTCGACAAATATAATCTGTTTCGTTATTTTAAGTGGTTATTCTATTCTAGGTAATCAAGAACTTATTATTCTTAACTCTTGGGTTCAAGAATTCCTATATAACTTAAGCGACACAATAAAAGCTTTTTCTATTCTTTTATTAACTGATTTATGTATAGGATTCCATTCGACCCATGGTTGGGAACTAATGATTGGTTCTGTCTATAAAGATTTTGGATTTGCTCATAATGATCAAATTATATCCGGTCTTGTTTCCACTTTTCCAGTCATTCTAGATACAATTTTGAAATATTGGATTTTCCGTTATTTAAATCGTGTATCTCCGTCACTTGTAGTGATTTATCATTCAATGAATGACTGAAAAAAGGATCCACTGATCCAATTAGAAAGTTTGTTATTTTGTACAAAAGCTAACCATTCCAAAATTGACTTATTCTTTTCTTTTTCTTTCCACTCATCCAGGGGATTCCTCCTATATTCCAGTAAAATTCTTTCAGTACATAGCAGAATCATGGATAGGGAACTGTACCTGTGACCGACCAAATTTTATTGTAGAACTTTTCAGGATCAATGATTGGACCATGCAAACTAGAAATTACTGTTCTTGGATAAAGGAAGAGATTACTCGATCAATTTCCGTATCGCTCATGATATATATAATAACTCGAGCACCCATTTCAAATGCATATCCCATTTTTGCACAGCAGGGTTATGAAAATCCGCGAGAAGCAACTGGCCGTATTGTATGTGCCAATTGCCATTTAGCTAATAAGCCCGTGGATATCGAGGTTCCACAAGCGGTACTTCCTGATACTGTATTTGAAGCAGTTGTTCGAATTCCTTACGATATGCAAGTGAAACAAGTTCTTGCTAATGGGAAAAAGGGGGCTTTGAATGTGGGGGCTGTTCTTATTTTACCGGAGGGGTTTGAATTGGCTCCCCCCGATCGTATTTCTCCTGAGATTAAAGAAAAGATAGGTAATCTGTCTTTTCAAAGCTATCGTCCCACTAAAAAAAATATTCTTGTGGTAGGCCCTGTTCCTGGTCAGAAATATAATGAAATCACCTTTCCTATTCTTTCCCCCGATCCCGCTACTAAGAGAGATGTTCACTTCTTAAAATATCCAATATACGTAGGCGGGAACAGGGGAAGGGGGCAGATTTATCCCGACGGGAGCAAGAGTAATAATAATGTTTATAATGCTACAGCAGCAGGTATAGTAAACAAAATCATACGAAAAGAAAAGGGGGGATATGAAATAACTATAGTAGATGCATCGGATGGTCGCGAAGTGATTGATATTATACCTCCAGGACCAGAACTTCTTGTTTCAGAGGGTGAATCTATCAAACTTGATCAACCATTAACGAGTAATCCCAATGTGGGTGGATTTGGTCAGGGGGATGCGGAAATAGTACTTCAAGATCCGTTACGTGTCCAAGGTCTCTTGTTCTTCGTGGCATCTGTTATTTTGGCACAAATCTTTTTGGTTCTTAAAAAGAAACAGTTTGAGAAGGTTCAATTATCTGAAATGAATTTCTAGGTCCGCGGATTTATCAACATATTAAATTCGTAAGAATAACGAGATTTTTTTGTTGATAATTATGTAATTCTGTATAATAAAAAGATTATGAAAAGTCCCTTGCTTGTTTCTATTCTTTTTCTACCATATTTAGAGAATTCACCGCAGTACTAATCAGTCATAGTATGTATATTGTGAAGAAGACTATTTGACTTTACCTATTTTTTTTTTTTTTTTCACCCCTAAGAAATTGGAGCACTATAATTATGTCACTGTTTTCGGATTTCAATGTCATAGAATATAAATATATTCAATTAATAGTTTTAATAGTTTTTGTTTTTCTATTTGACTATAAGAAAATTCAACTCGATACTAAACATAAGATAAATAAGCGGAGAATTTTAAGCACAGTATAAATAGAAATTGGAAAAACGGGATTCTAGGAGGGATTATTTGTCTTCCTAGAACCCTTCTTGTTTGTGTCGAAATATTCTCCCAAATATTAATATAATAATGCCTATTGATCTCGTTCGTCAAAGAATCCTATTCTTTTCTTAGTTTAGATTTTTTCCAAGTTTTTATTAGAACCTTTAATGACATATAATATCTTTTTTATTTATTGCATATAACATATAAGCATATAACATATAAGAAGTTGTAGGAGTAGTAGTCGACAAATAAAAAAGAGAAGGAATCTTATTGAACAAATAGGACTTCTTCGAAAAATATTATATACTCCAATTTTAAATAAGATTCTTTTAGCATAGAAGGGGTTCGCTTCGCATGATATGTGATCGATAGAAAAAATATATAGAAAAAAAAATAGAAATATAATAAAATTATAAAATATAATAAAATTCTATTCTATTATAAATAGAATTTATAAATATAATTAAGAATT